GACTTTCCGTAAGCGGGATCGGGCTTTTTCCAGCTGTTCAATGGCCCCCTCGCGGAGTTCTTCTGAATTTTGAATTGTTTTCAAGATCCTATATTTTCGATTATCTAATAAATCACTTAATGAAAGTAGATTGTCTTTCCATTCATTTCAAAACTTCGACGATCCCTTCCCGAACCAAACATGAACCTTTCGATTCATTTGGCTCTAACGCTCAATTATTGCAATTTTTTATGGGAAATTCCCATATATCTTTTTGAATGTAATGAGCCTATCCCCTTATTCTCTATTCATATTCCAAAAGAAAAATAAAAAAAAATTGATCATTAATCCAAGACCAGAATATTCGGAGGACTCTTCTGACCAAAGAAATAATTGTCAGCAAAGTTGTTTCTTTTTTTTTTTTTTCAAATCCAAAGAATTTTTCTTACTTTATACATAGGTCATCGATTCAGCATTGTATAAAAAAAGGGTTCAAATCATTTTATCGACATGAGTGTTCTATATCGAAAAAAAAAATTCCAACTATTTGAAACGATTTATGTATTAACATAGTAGTAGAAAGAGTACCATGCTACGTCGTCCGGACTTCAAACGGTTTAGCTTTAACCATGTTAATGGTCCCACATTATTGGTTGATAGAGAATCAAAGTTGATTTACCAATGAATCACGAAATGCTATGGTTCTTCAATATGATTTCTTCATTTTGTCAGAAGTAATTCGCGGGATCATGTACCTTTTCGTAGTTATAACGAGAAAAGTACAGTTGGTTGTATCCAACTTATTCTTGAAATAAACAACTCGCACACACTCCCTTTCCAAAAAAAATCAATACACCAAGCACTACGCTTAGATTTATTGGATTTGTTGCTAAAATATCGGTATTAAATCCGAAACTCCCGGCGGATGGCCAGTAACCCAAAGAAATCAAAGAATCGATTACATTTTTCATACGATCTCCTTTTATAGATAAAACTAATTATCTATATCTTTCTATTAATTTTATATGTTTATTTTCAATTTTATTAATTTCCTATTTCGTTTCTAAATAGAGTAAAAAATATATTGATTTAAAAATAAATATATATTTTTTTTCACTTGGAAATTTCCAACAAGAAGGAAAGGATACATACTTATGAGATTCAAATTAGATACCAAGTTTTATAGTAATTGAGAAATCCCTCCTTTGTTGTAACAATCCTAAAAAAAAGTTCCATTCGACATTGGGGACTAAGAAGGGGAACGAAGAAGGCGAGTCGGTATGCTAAAGCCTCATCCTCAAATCAGTCCTTCCCATGGGTTATTGTCCCAACGAATAAGTAATTATAGGAGTGAAAGCTTCATATAATTCGAAAAAGCAAGAGCAGCAAGTCCACCAAGTAACTAAAATACGAAAAAATACGGAGTTTTTTTAGGATTAAACAAAAGGATTCGCAAATAAAAGTGCTAATGCTACAACCAGTCCATAAATTGTTAAAGCTTCCATAAAAGCCAGACTGAGCAATAAAGTACCTCGTATTTTTCCCTCCGCCTCGGGTTGTCTCGCGATCCCTTCTACAGCTTGGCCCGCAGCAGTACCTTGACCAACCCCAGGTCCAATAGAAGCAAGCCCGACGGCCAACCCAGCAGCAATAACAGAAGCGGCAGAAATCAGTGGATTCATGATAAGTTCCTCACACCAAAAGAAAGAAATGGTTAATGATACAATCAACTAATGAATTATAACTTATTATTCCATCGCTAAGATTTATCCAATCGAAGGAACTAAAAACTCCGAATTGAAGTAATAATATTATTGAATAATCAGAACTACTTCAATCTCTCTTTTTTAGTTCCTATCCATCCACCTTTTATTCTTCCATTTCTTTATTTTTTCGAAAGCATTCTTTGATGAATTCTTCATTCTCTTTCTTGATTTAATCTCTCTATTCATTCAATATTCAATTCTAAATTACATTACAGACGAAACGGAAGGACTTCCGTTGGAAGCCCTATCTAAATTCACAAGTAGTAGGGCGGATTAGATATATCTTTAGTTCCTATATAACTAGTTAATATCTAATATAACATATACATGTGTTTCTTCCATAACGTAAACCAATTATTCATATCTTGGAGTCAATCGAATTCTAGAATCATTCTTCGAAACACCCCCAACCGTTGTCTTATCTTATAGCAATTCGATTCAATACATCTAGTTGACTCCACTCTACCCTAACCAATCCCTTTTCTCGTTTTTTTTGTAAACCCTTTCTTTTTTTAGCATTATCCCACACGGAGACAATCAATCTAAATGGACGAATTCATTAGTCCGAATCCTTGCATAGAAATATCAATATTTGATTGATCAAAGTTCATGTAATTTTTTATTTTTTTCTTTTGTTCAACCGTTGCGTTGAATTGAATGAAATCAACTGAAAAAAATGGGAATAATTCTATATAAGATCATTTTTTAATCACTACATCGTAAACGGATACCATAAGAATTCTTATTCAGATTAT